GCCTGGTATTCATTCTTTTTTGCTTGGAGACATTGTGGTCAGTAACATTGGCGAATTAGGTCAAGGTACGGAAAGAGAGGGATTCGAACCCCCGGTAAACAAAAGTCTACATAGCAGTTCCAATGCTACGCCTTGAACCACTCGGCCATCTCTCCTACACAACGATTATGACCGAGAACTCGCGTGAATAGCGAGTTGTTCAAATTCGATTGTTTAGATGGGTACGGACAATCGAATCCATTCTAACTAGAAAAATAGAAACTCTTTCAGCAAATAAAAAATTCTTCCTTTGAGTCTGAGGAAAAAGAGAATTTTTTTGTTTGTGAAAAACTTTTAAAAACAATAAAAGTATATATCTTGTTTGCAAAAATGACGCTACTATTTTTTCTGATATTTCTGCCTGATTTAATCAATGAATTGGAACGAATCAACGGATCGGTCTATTTTTTTTTTTAATGCGTCTGCTTTTATGTTATTTTGTACTGTACAATTCCTTTGTTTGTGGGATCATTTTCTCACAAGAGGTAATGAAACGAACTATAGAATGGATTTTTACCTATGCCTAGATCGCGGATAAATGGAAATTTTATTGATAAGACTTTTTCAATTGTAGCCAATATATTATTACGAATAATTCCGACAACTTCAGGAGAAAAAGAGGCATTTAGCTATTACAGAGATGGTGCGATTTGATTATTTTTTATTTACCGCTTTCGGTCTTAGGAGAAAGAAAGACGATTCGGGATAGAAAAGAACGAAAAAAAATTATTGAAAAAATCTACGCTTGTTGAAGGTGAAGTTTATAGATAAAACCATTCCTTCTGTCGTGTATCCCCGATTAATGCAGCCTCAGATGCTTCAATTGTCGATTCTAGTATTGAGCGAAAGGTTACACCTATGGGTTCTGTATTGCAAGTCAACCCTACTACACCAGTACCAACAGGCGGCATAGGGGAAGAGGCGCTACGTCTAGGAATCAGCAACACGAAAACTTTGTTATAAACTGCCCCTTTTCCTTATCGGGATCGGGACTAAGAAGAATGGTTGGGATAACAAACATCCATCTCGTTCGTACTGTGGATACCCTTATAACCATCGAAGACTGTTGAAGTGATTAATTCCTGGAAATTAAGGGGCGTTGAGAACAAAGAAATTGTTGGAGTTTACAGTTTGATCTAGTACCAGTATCAACACGCGTGATATTAAGAATAAGAAAAAGCTTTTGCAGGAAGGTTGGCTAGAGATTTCTTGTAAAAACATTAGCCCCACTCAGTTCATAATGAGAATATTTCAATCTTTTTTGATTCCATGTATTATTCTATTCTCATTATGCACATAAGGGAGGAGCCGTATGAGATTTTCATCTCATGTACGGTTCTGAAACGGAGAATTCTTTGAATCGAATGACGACCGTAACGGATGTCAGCTCAATCCGAAGGCAATTATGCGGAAGCTTTACAAAATTATTATGAAGCTATGCGACTAGAAATTGATCCCTACGATCGAAGCTATATACTCTATAACATAGGCCTTATCCACACAAGTAACGGAGAACATACAAAAGCTTTAGAATATTATTTTCGGGCACTCGAACGAAATCCATTCTTACCACAAGCTTTGAATAATATGGCTGTGATCTGTCATTACGTGCGACTATCTCTACTATAGAAAGAAAAAAGGAAAAGAAAAAAAAGGGGGGAGGGGAAGAAAGAGGAAATACACTAATAAATACTAGAAAAAAAAAATAGGCTTTCTACATATGCATCGTGCAAAAAACGATTTTTATCAGCTGTAGCAAAGAAAGAAACCTCATAGAAGTCAAAATATGAAGAAATCGATATGCCTAGATAGTTTATTCTATGGATAAAGGATCTAATTGATAGAGGAAGCACCGTAAAGACCAATTCGCGAGGTTTTGGGCCGATGCCGATCCAATAAGAACTGCTTATTTATGTCATGATATGAGATAAAAGTAAGGAATCCACTTATGTAATAAAGTCGATCCCCTAAGGTATTAAGCAGCGGTGTAGCATCAGATCCCAAAGACAGTAAGTCTTTTCTTTCTTAGGAAGAAAGGTCTTTTTCAAAGATTCTATATCAATTTTTATATGAAACCGAGATAGATACCTTTCAGAAAATTCTAACTATAGTGGAAATGATTCTATGTTATTCTTCTGACGGTGGGAGAAAAGATAAAATGAAAGCAAAGCTGATTATTAATTTAATCAAAAATCAAGTTTGAAACTCATGCTCATGGAATTAACCTCTTTTGGTTAACCCGCGAAAAAAAGAATAAAGATCGATCTATGAGAAATCGAATTCAATTCGCTATACTAGATTCAAAAACCCGGGACACCAAAAGAATTGATTGTACGAGCCGTATGAGGCGGGAAACTCTCAAGTACGGTTCTAAGGAAAGGAATTGACCCACCTATTCCGACCGGGGAGAACAGGCCGTTCGGCAGGGAGATTCTGAAATTGCGGAGGCTTGGTTCAACCA